GCCTACTTGAAGTACGGTACCCGTATTTACAATTTTGACTTCCGTATTATATTGCTCAATGCGTTCACGGATAATTTTACTAATTTCATCTGCACGAATGGTTACCATGAAAATTTCTTAATTTGATTTTTTTCGAAGAAAAAAATAATGCCTATACTCTATTTTATAATAGAAAGACTAATCAGTTATTTTTTCTTTCATCGTCCCAAACATGCCAATATTAGCACTGACAGTACGTAAATGTAACTCGTTGTTCAAGCAACTATTTAGAGTTCCTAGAGCTCCCTGTAAGGCTTGTTGTAAAACCCGTTGTCGGACTTGATTAATCACTCTTTGTTGTTCAAAATGAATGGCTTCGTTTTTGTAATTTTCTAATTGTTCCAAAGTCGTATAAATTGAATTAATTAAATTCAATTTTTCTCGTTCGATCTCAGAATAGCCATTCACCCGAAACCGATCTGCTTCCGTTTCGACTTTCCTTACGCGGGCTTGGGCTTTTTCCAGCTGTTCAATGGCCCCTTCCCGTAATTCTTCTGAGTTTCGAATAGTTCTCAAGATTTTCTGTTTTCGATTATCTAATAAATCACTTAATGAAAGTAGACTCTCTTTCCATTCATTTCAAAATGTCTATGATCTCTTCCCGAACCAAACATGAATCTTTCGATTCATTTGGCTCTCACACTCAATTACTTATGGGAAATTTCCCAATTTTTTATGTAATGAGCCTATCCTCTCTTCTCTATTTTTTTTTTTTTTTGAAAACAATTACCAATATAAGACCAGAATATTAATATAAGACCAGAATATTCGGAGGACTCTTCTGACCAAACAAATATATGTCAGCATAGTTGTTTTTTTTCTTCAAATCCAAAGAGACTTCTTATTCATTTATACATAGGTCATCGATTACGCATTGTACAAAAGGGAGGGTTAAATTAACCCGTTTTTCTATTTCTCGCCGTAAATAGGATTCAAGCTTTTTTATCGACATGAGTGTTCTATATCGAAAAAAAAATCTAAAAATTTTATCGAAACCATTTCACTTCTGTATTAACATAGTGGTAGAAAGAGTACTACACTGCGTCTAGACTTCAAACTATTTACTTTAACCATGGTAATAGTCCAAAATTATTGGTTAATAGAGAATCGAAGTGGATTACCAATAAATCGCGAAATGCTATGGTTCTTAACTATTTTTTCTTAAATTATTGAAAAAATGAAATTAATTCAGAAGTAATTCGCGGGATTATGCACATTTTATTAGTTATAACTAAAAAGTGCAGTTTGGTTGGATCCAATCTATTCTTTGAAATAAACAACTCGCACACACTCCCTTTCCAAAAAAAACCAATACACCTAACACTACACTAAGATTTATTGGATTTGTTGCTAAAATATCGGTATTAAACCCGAAACTTCCGGCGGATGGCCAGTAGCCCAAACAAAGGAAAGAATCGGTTATATTTTTCATATGATCTCATCTCCTGTTATGAATAGACTAATTATCTTTCTAAGATTCCTATATTAGATATCTATATAGATATCTATTAATATTATTTGGATTGGTCAATCAATTGGAAGATTCCCTAAAAGAATGATACTTATTAGAATTAGATACCTGTTCTTATATCAATTGCAACATCTCTCAAGTTTTAACACTTTCGAAAAATTATCTTAAAATAAAAAAGGGGAGTTCATTGGACTAAAAAAGAGAAGAAAGAGGGCGAATCAGTATGTGAATTCTTCACCTTTCAATTAGTCCTTCCCCTGTGTTCTTGTCCGAACGGATAAAGAATTTTATAGGAGTGAAATATTAATCTAATTCGAAAAAGCAAGACCTGTAAAGTAAGTCCACGGAAAAAAGGATATGTATTTCTATTTTTTTAGGATTAAACAAAAGGATTAGCAAATAAAAGCGCTAATGCTACAACCAGTCCATAAATTGTTAAAGCTTCCATAAAAGCCAGACTAAGCAATAAAGTACCTCGTATTTTTCCCTCTGCCTCCGGTTGTCGTGCAATCCCTTCTACAGCTTGCCCTGCAGCAGTGCCTTGACCAACCCCAGGTCCAATAGAAGCAAGCCCTACGGCCAACCCAGCAGCAATAACAGAAGCAGCAGAAATAATAGGATTCATGATAATTTCCTCGTAACCAAAATATAAAATAAAGAAATAGTTAATGATATAATCAACCAATAAATTATGACTTAATTTTTCAATTACTACGATTTATTCGGTTAAAGTAATTAATAAGAATTCCGAATTGAAAATAATAATAGTTATTGAACTATACGAATTACTTCGAGATTTCTTTTTTCGTCTCTACCTACGTAGTTTTTTTTGTGAATATGTATAACCTTTGTTCTTATCTTACCTTAAATTTGGAATCATTCTTTGAATTCTTTTTTTATTCCATTTTTTTAGTCATTGAATATTCAATTCACAATTAGAGATGAAACGGAAGGGCTTTGTTTTATAATCCCTATAGAAATTTACAGTAGTAGCGGGGCAATTTTAGATATCAAATATTAGTTATTTTATATATATGGTTAGTTCATATATAACTAGTTCATATATAATATCCTATCACATATACATGGGTTTCTTCTATGCTGTAAACCAATTATTTTGTGTTTTAGATTCAATCGAATTCGAAAATCATTCTTTGAAACCTCAAAAACAAAGAAAGAGTTGTCTTATAATGATCAGATTATATACACCCAGTTTGACTCTACTTTATTTTATATCTTGTTTTTTTTAAACTCTCCTCCCCCCTTTTTTATTATTATCCCATATGGATACAATCAATCTAAATAAATTCGTTAGATTTTATTATTGTTTCATAGAAATATTGGAATTTGGGTGATCTAAATGTTATTTTTTTAATTCTCTTTTGGTCAATCGTTGAATTCAATGTGAATGAAACTGGAATCTCCTTTAGTTCTCTAATCTTCTTTAGTTCTATATAGTATCTTTTTATCACACGTCGTAAACGTAAATATCATATATATACTAATATATGCTAATCGAATATCTATCTATATCTATATAGATATATATAGACATAGATGTTTACAGTAGATTATATTGAGCCACAATATATGTGCGGCAAGTTAAACGAAAAAAACTATTTTTTAGAAAATAGGTCAATGATGGCCTTCCATGGATTCACCTATATAAGCCGCAGCTAAAGTAGCAAAAATGAGAGCTTGAATACCGCTTGTGAATAATCCAAGGAACATGACAGGTATAGGAACTACTAAAGGTACTAAAGAAACAAGAACAACAACTACTAATTCATCAGCTAATATATTTCCGAAAAGTCGAAAACTAAGAGATAAGGGTTTTGTGAAATCTTCTAAGATGTTAATCGGTAAAAGGATTGGAGTTGGTTGGATGTATTTACTAAAATAAGCTAATCCTTTTTTTGAAAGACCCGCATAGAAATATGCAATTGATGTAAGTAAAGCTAATGCAACGGTAGTATTTATATCATTTGTGGGTGCAGCTAACTCCCCATGAGGTAATTGTATGATTTTCCAAGGTAAAAGAGCCCCTGACCAATTAGAAACAAAAATAAATAGAAACAAAGTTCCAATAAAAGGAACCCACGGACCATATTCTTCTCCAATCTGAGTTTTGCTCACGTCTCGAATGAATTCAAAAACATATTCAAAGAAATTCTGACCGAAAGCGGGAATGGTTTGCAGATTTCGAATAACTAGAATGGCTGAAACCAATAAGATAGCAATTACAACCCAAGAAGTAATAAGTACTTGGGCATGTACTTGGAAACTCCCTATTTGCCAATAGAAATGTTGACCTACTTCCACAGCAGATATATCATATAATCTTTTTAATGTGTTGATAGAGCATACTAAAACATTCATATTGTCCTGTCCTCTAAAAAAATAAGAACTTGAAGGGGAATTATTTTGATTCAAACATCTCCTTTCCTTTTTGATTTGTCTACTTTCATTTTTGATTTTGAATACCGTGACTAATCACATAAAATTTTTGTTTGTTCTTTTTATATTTTTATTTTTTGTACAATTTATTACTAGTATAGTAATCGATTCCTTAAATCTATGAACCCCTCCAACCAAATCCAATAATTTTTTTATCTTATTATTAATCAAGAATTTCGTATATAGCTAGAACGACCCTCACAAATTGCAAATACTAATTTGTTAAGAATTAATCGAATTGAGGCTATAGCATCATCATTAGCTGGAATTGAAATATCAGCAAGGTCCGGGTCACAATTTGTATCGATTAAACAAATTGTTGGAATTTCCAAAGTTATACATTCTCGAAGAGCCGTATATTCTTCTTGTTGATCGACGATTATTACAATATCAGGTAACCCCGTCATATATTTAATGCCGCCAAGATATGTTTCCAAATGAATTAAATGTCTCTTCAATATAGCGGCATCTCTTTTTGGAAAACTATTGAGTCTCCCCGTCTTTTGTTGCATTCGCAAGTCCCTGAACTTTTGAAGTCGTGTTTCTGTAGTATACCAATTCGTTAACATACCGCCGAGCCACTTTTTATTAACATAATGACACCGAGCTCTTATAGCAGCCCGCGCTACTGAATCTGCTGCTTTTTTTTTTGTACCAACAATTAAGAATTGTTTTCCCCCACTTGCTGCATCAAAAACTAAATCACAAGCTTCTGATAAAAACCGAGCAGTTCTAATAAGATTTGTAATATGAATACCCTTACGCTTTGCAGATATATAAGGTGACATTTTAGGATTCCATTTTCTAGTACCATGGCCAAAATGAACTCCTGCTTCCATCATCTCTTCCAAGATTATGTTCCAATATCTTTTTGTCATTTATATTTATCCCCACACTTTTCTTTCATTATAGAAATTCTATAAATTTTTTGAAATGAAAGAAAGAGACTCGGTATACTGAAATAGAAATAAATAAATGTTCCAAAGGAACCTTATCTTCTACCGAAGATTGGCCATTGATAAATGATCGGGCCCTTTTTTCTATTTAATATAAATATTCTCTTTATTATCTTTGATTGCTTCGATGTATCGCATAAATTCTTTGAAACAAACAAAACAAAAAAAAATAATTTATTTGAGGGCGAAATGAGAGATATTTTGTTTCACTACAGAGAATTATTTTTTTTTGTTTCCGAGGTCATCTTATTATATTGCCTTTGCTTTGAACGGTGCATTATTCTTTTCAATCCGGTACCAACTGGTATCATTCCCCCTAAAACAACGTTCTCTTTCAGACCTTTCAACCAATCTATGCGCCCCCGGAGAGCGGCTTTTGATAAAACTCTAGCAGTTTCTTGAAAACTTGCTTCAGATATGAAACTTTGAGTATTCAGAGATGTTTTTGTTATCCCCAATAATAGAACTCGATAGCAAATCGCCTCTTCTAAGGAACGCCCAGCTCGTTCGGCTCGCAACAATCCAATTAGTTCACCGGGCAAAAAAACATTAGACATTCCGTCTTCTGAAACCAATACTTTTGATGTTATTTGACGCACAATAATTTCTATATGTCTATTATGAATGTGAACTCCCTGGGATCGATAAACTTTTTGAATTTTATTAACCAAAGAAATACGACTTTGCGCTATCGTTAGCTCAGCACCAATCAAGAATCCCCAAGGAATGCCAAGAATTTTTGTTATACGCCCATTCCAAAAATCAACTCTCTTTTCTAGGTTCATCGATATTGAATCAATCGAACGAACTTCTAATACCTGTTCTACTTTTGGAAGACCTTGTGTTATATCACCTGATCTCGATTTTTCATATATAAATGTAACTAATATATCTCCTTCAGAAAGTATTTCCCCATAATGGCCATGAACAGTTGCTCCAGGAGTCGCCAAATAAGGGTTAGCCGATCTTATTCCTACAGAATCCATTTGAACAGTTAGAATTTGACCCGATTTTAGGTGTGGTGCATTTTTCGTTTGAACTATACATATATTTTCGCAAATAAATTGACCAAGACTAATTATTGTAAACGTTTTTTGACAATAATTATGATGGAGAAAATGCCAATTCAAATAGAATGGATTTAAAATGATGTTACTACATAGATCAGGTTTATAAATTCTCTCGTTTTCGTCCATTAAATAATAGTGGAATACTTGAAAAGTTTCCTTTAATTTGTCAAGTTGCCCATTTTTAATTATCGAGATCTGATTATGAGTTATTAAACGGTAAAACTTGGCAACTTGAGGGGCTATTCCTAAAGGACCTAACGAATTATTAATTGGAAGCATAGGATCTCTTTGAATTTGATTAATTCCTTCTTTTATCCCATTGTAATATTTTCCATCGTTGAATGGTCGTATTTGAAAACAATTCGATGATGACAAAATTATCAAAGATCGGCATTTCTCATTTCTATTCAACAACATACGAATAGTTCCATGATTTTGACTAAGTGATTGTTGAATTTTTTCCCTCGAATCAATAGAAAAAAATGGATTGATGGTGGTCCGGTCCGACTCATTATCCAAGAGAAATCTTGAACCGGGCGGATCATTCCGTTTTCTTATATATGAAATATGGGATTTCACTAAGTCAATTCTTAAGAAATATCTAATCAAACCATTTATATTTACTTCAACAAAAAAAGCATACGCATTTTCGATAGAAGAAAATTTTTTGTCTTGATCCCAATTTAAGACTAAACAAGTACGAACTAATTGAATACTTGTATCAGAAATTCTCCGAATTGATTTTCCATTTCCAGAAAGAATATAATTAATAACTTTAAGTTCCAGATTATCTCTTTCTTGGAACATATCTTGGGGAAAAAGTTTTACTAAATTGATCCTATCCGCTATTTCATATAAAATTACCGGTCGAACCAAAACAAAATACTTTTTTTTCGTAATTGTGATCCATTGGGCATAAATCCAATTTTTCATTTTTTTTTTTGATTCTTTTGAATTTTTTTTTACCGTTCCTGGTGGTATCAACATGGCACTGTGTCGGGATATCTTATCCATTTCTCCGGGAAAATAGATACCCCCGGAAAATATTTTTAATTCAATCTTTTTTTTTTTCTTCTCCAATCGTACCAATCCCCTTACTTGACTTCTTATATTTAAAGTGATTGGTGTATCTACTTCAACGATACTATTGTTCCGTACCATTATGGAAGAAGATTCTGGTAAAATATGTACTTCCTCGGGAATGAAAAAAAAAGGATCTATTTTAATTTGGTATTTTGTCTTAAATTTTTTAACTCCTTGATACTCAATTAAAAAATCCTCTTTTTTAAAAATGGAATTTATACCTATAGTCCTATATTTAGTAATTCCCGAGCTCTGTGTTCGGTATTGAGGATCATCGAAATAAGCAAGAATGCTATTTCGACGAAAAATACCGTTGATTGGTATTTCAATCGAAATACTGGAAGCTAACATTAGCTCTTTGTCTCGTTCTTGAATCGATTGGAATTGAAATGGAATAATGAATCTATTTCTCCGCCTCTTTGCTAAAAAATCCGTAGTATCATGGAAAATAGTAGGATGTGTAAAATGACAATGATCTATAGATATGATTTGATTAAATATTGAATAATCTGAAATCCTTCTTTCTTTTTTATCAGAAGGATTGAAACGAAACAATTTATGTCTTACTTTATTATTACTTGCTAAAAGGTTACAAATATCTCTTTCTCCAGTAGAAAGATAATGAATGTTCATTTGATCTTGATCTTTTCGGATTGAAAAAGAAACTGAACCGGACTTGTATGATTTTCCTGATAAAATCCATAAATGACTTGTTTTTGGTAAGATATGGATATTACTATATCTAAATTCTGATGCATGGTACACATCGGTACTCCAATGCATTTCTCCTTCTAAGTCAGAATAGACATGTTTTCGAACTTTTTCTTTTAAATTCAAAGTGTATGTTCCTGCACGAATCTCGGCAATCACTTGTTCTGATTTTACATATTGATTATTTTGAACTAATAGAAAACTTTTTGGTGGAATAGTCACATTATGTATAATATCACCACTTTCAATAGTAACATACAAGTCTATATAACATAGAAAAGCAGGATGCCCGTGACGTGTACGTGTAGGATGAACCAAATCCTCATTGAATTTTATTTTTCCATTATAAGGTGCTCGCACCTGTTCTGCAGTACCCCCTGTGAATACTCCGCCAGTATGAAAAGTTCTTAATGTTAGTTGAGTGCCGGGTTCTCCAATGGATTGGCCCGCAATAATACCTACAGCTTCTCCTAATTCCACCAAGTGACCATGAGTAGGACTTTGGCCATAACACAATCGACAGATCCAAGATGTATTCCTACAGGTAAAGGGAGTTCGGATAGATATTGGTTGTGTTTGAAAGGTTTTAAATCGATTGATAAGTCCAATTCCAATATCTTGATTTCTAACGGCAATGCATCGTGAACCTCTGTATATATCGTCTGCTAATACACGACCAATTAATGTTTGTATCCAAATTCTTTCCGGCATCATTCCATTCTGGGTATTCACCGAAATTCCTCGAATGGTACCACAATCCGTTCGACGTACAACAATGTGTTGAACCACTTCAACAAGTCTGCGTGTAAGATATCCAGCATCTGATGTTCGTACAGCAGTATCTACAATCCCTTTACGAGCTCCGTAGCAAGAAATTATATATTCTGTTAAAGATAGCCCTTCGCGCAAATTGCTTTGAATAGGTAAATCAATCATTTGTCCTTGTGGATCCGACATTAATCCTCTCATACCTACTAATTGGTGTACTTGAGATGCATTTCCTCTAGCTCCTGAAAAGGACATTATATGGACTGGATTAAAGGGGTCGGTCATCCTAAAATTAGGATTCATTTCTTGTCGAAAATATTCACTTGTAGCATACCATATCTCAATGGATTGGCGTAATTTTTCTACTGCATGTACATTCCCATAATGATGATGTTTTTCCAAAATCAAACTTTGTTGTTCAGCATCTTGGACTAGCCATCCTTTAGAAGGTATTGTTAAAAGGTCATCAATTCCTAATGAAATGGATGTAGCCGTAGCTTGACGGAATCCCAGAGTCTTTACTTGATCCAGGATATGTGATGTATATGCCATTCCGAAGTGATCTATTAATCTACTAATAAGTCGTTTAATGGCAGTTCCACCTATCACTTTATTGTGAAAGACTAGATTGGCCCGTTCTGCCATAAGTACCTCCATATTCCACTCAGTGGGATTCGGTTCAACAATGGGTTTGAGTCAATGATTGGAAAACTGCCTTTTCTTTATCTTGATTTGCGTAGAAATTGAAAAAATATGATCCTAGTTAAACCATGAAGACCTGAATTTACACCGCTATCATAAATTTTATTATCTTAGATACCAACCATCTATATGATTAGATATCATATGAATAGGCCCGGCAAAAACCTTGTATAGCTTCTTCGATTTCTCGATAAAAAGAAATATGACCAACATTGGTTCGAATGTATATAGAACGAATTTCTTTCTTTGTCCTTCTTACTACTAGATAATGCCCATAAATTTCATGATAGGTACCTAAAGATTCATAGTGAACTTCGATAGGAACTTCTCTTGACGAAAGAATGCGTTGATCTAGTCGCCACCGGAGCCACAAAGGACTATCGAAGTTTATTCTTTTCTGTTGATAAGCTCCAATTGCATCATAGGAATTACAAAAAAAAGGTTCTTTTTTTTTCGTATACTTATAGTTATTATCTCGAATTCTTTCATTTTTCAAATTTATAAAATTTCTGCAATTCCGTGGATTATACCTATTTGAATAAATACCTCGACGATTCCCGCTCGTTAATATGTAAAGTCCAATAAGCATATCTTGAGTTGGTACGGAAATAGGATCCCCAATAGCTGGAGACAAAAGGTTCGTATGAGAAAACATAAGTAAACGAGCTTCTGCTTGAGCTTCTAAAGATAAAGGTACATGAACAGCCATTTGATCCCCATCAAAGTCTGCATTGAATCCCTTA